AGCATAGGCGGCCGCTCAAACCAACTAGAACTATACGTAGGAGCTGGATTGACGAAAAAAGTTTCAGCACAATAGGTAGAACGAGAATCGAACTAAGATAAACATGTACCATTTTTTGATAAACACCGATGCCGTTCCTACCTTTTAGGTAGTCGCATGATCAATCGATTTCATTCCTTAATGTAATGTATATCGATATCGCTTCTCCAATCCTTTTATATTATAATAATATATATATCTTTGCTTTCAGTTCTTCGTACGCTGAGAAACGAAAATGCCTTCTTTTGGTCGAATAAGAGAGACTTTTGCTTCCAAAAAAACACCCGGAAGTGAACTATGTAAAGCCCCTTTGTCTGCCGCTTACCGAAAAAGGCCTGAAATGGTTTCTCTTATGTTGAAGCGAATGATCAAACTGACATCTCCCTATGTGGCTCCCCTGCCTTTCCAGCCAGATAAAGCAATGCAATGAGCCTTATTGCGAGAGAGCTAATCGAACGGGAGGAACCTTCTAGAGATCGCATCGATTTTTTGAAAAGAAAAACAGGTTTAACTGAAGCTGTTCAAACAGGCGTAGGTAAACTAAATAGTGTTCCCATAGCAATTGGAGTTCTGGATTTTCAGTTTATGGGAGGTAGTATGGGATCCGTAGTAGGTGAGAAAATCACCCATTTGATCGAGTATGCCACTAATAGATCTCTACCTGTCATTATTGTGTGTGCTTCTGGAGGAGCACGCATGCAAGAAGGGAGTTTGAGCTTGATGCAAATGGCTAAAATATCTTCTGCTTTATATGAAACTCAATCAAATAAAAAGTGCTTCTATGTATCAATCCTTACATCTGCTACAACTGGCTCCGCCCCTATTATGTAAACGTAAGCGCTTCGCTTCTACCATATTCCTCGCCCTTGCTATCCAAAAAAGAGTAAGTAAGATAATTGGCATTACCTTTAGTTGTCTTTATAGTAGCAGGAAGCTGGAGCTGGATCGGACCAAGTAATTTCGGTATAACAGGAAAGGGGAATCGTCACTCGCCCGGCCGGAGGGCTAGCGTAGTTGGGCCTTTGTAAAGCATAAACAGACGACATGCTTGCTTTAATGCTTCAAAGCAGAGTTGAATTACGGTATCCCCTTCCCCAAATAGTCAGTACTGCCTGAACAACTTGACCGAAAAACGGGCTTTCTATTTCGTTTTCGACTAAGCTACTGTACATATCAGACAGGGCAGCTAAGCGATCAGGCGCTTCCGCCTCGTTAAGTAATTTACGCACGATTGGCGGAAGTGGGACGCTTTGCGGTGGGGTTAGACCATACTTGGGAAAAAGCTCCTTCAGGAGCTGAGAGATACGTTCAATAACGGTGTCTTCTAGACTCTCCCTTACCTTTTCTTGGTAATTTTCCGCCGTAAAGGTCCGGAGTTTAGAAAAAACACGTGCTGATGATATAATCCACACCGTGGTAGGTAGGACTAAAGTCGTACACAGGGAAAGGAGATATTGCAGTACTTGATCCTGCATGGAAAGCCTCTTCTTTGTTTGAATAATTGAACAAAAGCGAGTTTAGGAGCTACCGAGTTTACGAGGTGAAGGAGCGATCACTTCCCCCGGTGATAGCCTTGGAAAGATCCGTGACATGGTCAGTGTGCCTCATACTTGTGCTATACACTGGCTGGTAGCTCACTCTGTCTTTGGAAGATCTTACGCTTTTCCGGGTCCGTCCGAAGACCTGGTCTACTCTTGGGCGGTAGGCTTCTCGATCCGATTGCTGACAGTGAGAGATCAGGCGTCAAGGGTCCACTCGGATCCAAAAGGGAGCTTTCTAACGATAATAATGCTGATCGCTAAATCAGTGTGTAGCTAGGGGCATGATAGAAGGTATATAAGTTGACATAAGTTTTAAGATTTATTCGTGTCACTGTATCTTAACAGGTATAGAGGCATGGATATAATCTGATTGTTTTATGTTTACTTATATTTATTTTATCTTATAGGAGGATGTGTGTAATCGTATGTAAAACTGGGAGAATATCCCCGATTACTTATGACACATGCATTATCCTAATATTTATTACATATCTCGCATCAAAGGTGTATAATAAATGTCTTCTTGGGAGATGTTATTTCTATTTCTCCTTTTAGAATTCTAAAGTAGGAATAATTTCATATATAAATCTCGAATATGAGATTTTATATATATTTGGAGAAGATCTTATTAAGGTAAATAACAATTACGTTTGATAGCCATTGATAATTATTTAATCAGAGGAATATATCTTTTATTATTTAATTGGCAGAACAGAGTACTGTTTCTTCAATTCTTTTGGAGTTATAGTATTCTTGTTTGGACTGAGATTTATTCTATAATAGTGTGATCTTGCTTAATTATGATTCCTTTTATGGGATATCATATTGAGTAGATACCTTTATTATAGTATAATTCTTAAGTTATCATTCGTATTGATCTTCTTTGTTGTTATAATATTACCTGTTTTGGTAGTATATAACCGGACAAGTTTATCCTAGAATAATGTTCAGAAAACGTACTGTATCAAGTAATAAGAAATTATTGCTTGTATACAAATCATTCATATCTTTAAAACTTGATAGTTCATTAAAGTTACGACATATTTGAGTAATTATCTCTTATGTCGATGATTTGGATTATTAAGTTGCTAATAAGCATTCTTGCTTTGTAAGCTACCCCGCTGACTATTAATTAGAAAGTGGTGTACCATTTGATCCCTATTTCAGGATAAAACCTGGAATACTCTAAATCTAAACTCTAATTAGAAGTCTAACTTCTTTAGAGCTTATTGAATGATATTCAAGAGAAATATGTTCTAGAAAAATGAATAGAATTAGAAGAACTATTCTTCTTGGACAAGATAATAAAGGAGTACTCGGAGACACATATACAAAAACTGCATATAGGAATGCACAAGGAAACGATACAATTGGTCAAAAGACACAATGAGTCTAATTTCCATATAATTTTGCATTTCTCGTTCGCTTTTCCTTCGCTCTTTACTTCGCCTCTTTTGTAAAGTAAATATAGCCGTTTTTCTAGTATAATTGCCTTCCTTTATTCTTCTTCGATTCCCACCTTCCTTGGTACGTTGGATGATCAGAAAGTTTTTAAGCTATTCCAATCAATTGAGTGTCCTCTTGCCTAAGGAAATCTCTCATACTGAACTAAACTCAACTTCCTCCTTGAATACTAACCAAACTATCCAAATTGTGTGTGACATGATTCGTGAAAGCGGGGTGAGCCACCGCTTCCCCTTATGCCTTTTGCTGCTCTACAATGCTATCTCCAAAAGAAGTGAAATGAAAGGAGAATAGACTAACATTCTCTCTTCTTGCAGCGGATATGCGACAGCTGATATGAAAAAGAAAGAAGGGACGACGATGCTCGTGCTTCATAAGATGACGACTGGCTAACTTACCGAACGGACGGACACTTTGATCTTGATCGTGCAATCCAATGAAGGACTATCGTCAATGCGGCCGGAGCCGCTAGATCCCATGGTAGGAGTTTTCCCTTTTTGAAGAAAGAGCGGACGTCACTCGTCTGTATCAAATTGAGAAACATCCTATCCTATATAAGCAAAAAGTTTCCAAATCAAAGACTCTCTATTTCTTTTCAGGCGGAACCCCTGCTCGCCTTAACTTCTTTTATTGGAATAAAAGATTAGAATTGAGAGCATAAATAACGATGCGCCATTCTTTCTTTGATAATGCCAGCTCTTGGGCCTACGTCCCTGAGACCTGTTCCTGAGAGAAAGAAAAGTCGGTATGTTTCGCATGGTGGAAGTTGAAGGCTGTTAGAAACCTTGTTCAAGTAGTCGGTTCCATAAGTGGTAGTTCTTGTCAGGAAAGCCAGTTTTCAAGCAAGGATCAGTCCCAGCGAAAGCTCCAGCTTTCAATAGTAAGCAAAATCTTTCCAGTCAGCAAGCGTGCGAGAGTCCGCCCATAAGTACACCCGTTATTAGCGTTGAAAGAACAAACTAAAGTTCCCGGCCCCGGGAAAGACCTCTTCTCTAGTTCCCCTAAAGGGAGCCCCCCCAACAAAACAGACTTTGGGTTTTTCCTAACTGCACTTTCACTAACGATTCAAGAAGGAAGGTATGATATTTGCGAGATAAAAGTATAGTAAGACTATATGCGGGAGCCAAGCGAAGAGGTTTGGATGCATGTGAAACTTGAGGCAAGAGGAGCACTGGCGTTCAGATATGACCTGACTGTTGCATTTCGCAACTTTAACTTCAACTTTCCCTTTCATACACCTTTCACGCATTCTCAAATCGGACCCCGGTAGGCTACTCTTTCTGTCAAAGCAGAGGACGAAGAGAACTCTATTCTGACTGTTGTTAAACAATTCATATGAGAAAAGAAAAGATCTCCCCATCAACTTATTGGACTCCCTAAAGGTCGAGCTACAAAGTGCCTTACTCTATTGAGTTCGCATATCACTATCACCTGCTATGTCCTGAAATTCCCAAAAAACCAATACAAACCTTCTGGAAAGACTGGATACGGGAATGGAAAGACGCTACCTCCTTGACCATCACTTGGGAGGTTTATCACATAAGGGAATACGAGACTTTTTTACTGTTGATGTTGAGCGGGTCTCCCTTCTCTTTGCTTGGTTACGTCAGGGGGATGTTGACCTACGGGAAAAAGGAAAAGACAAAGTCATCTGACCATACTCTCTCTTGTAAGCAATTCTCATATCCTGACTAAAGAGTACTTGCTGGCTTCAGAACAGGAGCGAGAGCAGCCCTTGAACCTAACCCTCGGGGGGCTCAGATCACTCTTTCAATGGAATCCAAACCAAACTTTCTAATGAACTGACGTGGATAGATCGCTATTCAATATAAAGATCTCTTGCTGTAATGACTAGGGGTTATCATCAACTAGTTTCAAAGTTATGCTAAAGGGAATGAATTCGATAGGCATGGCATGGTAGAATGGATTGAGAGCCATAGAACGCCTAGAGCAATGAATGCTAGCAGTAGCGTAATCCTTCCTCTCCCTAGTGTGAAGCCTTACCCCTCAAGAGCGAGTGTCCAGTTTGATTGAAAGAACGCCCTATACCCGTATTTAGAAAGCCAACCAATGCCCCAGCCCCGTAGAAGGTGTTATCCTTAGCTTATCACTGTATCGCTCCTGCCGTCGATGAATCTCCACTCTGTGCTCTAGTGAATGTTATAATTCCTACTTTAGTCAGATTGGAACTCATGAATTCCTGCTAGTCAGGCTTAGGTGAAGTTCTAGCGCCCCCATTTATGAATGAGATCAAAGGCTTTGTTGGTGGTTGTTCTCTCCGGATCCCTCGATAGGGTCCCCTAGGGCTGAGTTTAGGTTCTCTATATAGAGTGAAAAGCTGCTTCCTAAGCTTCTGTCTTCGCCCTTTTCTTCACCCTTACCTACCGGGAAAGACGATTCTATCCAATTTCCCTGTTAAGCATATGTATGGTATTATTATATAATACTTTATAAGTATCTGCTCTTCCCTTCAATAGTGAGCGCGGACGGAACCGAAAGTTCAGTTACTTTTGCAATGAATATGGACTTACTAGCTCCCTGAAAACTAAGTTCGAATTGCTTGTGTTACCGCTAATAGTCAGTTTGGGTGGCACTTGCCGAGACATTCCCTGTCTTTATTTTTGCTTTCTATAAAGGAAGAAAAGAAGGCGCAATCGCAGTCAAGAAGCTGAAGACAAGAAGTCAAGCCGAAGCCGCCAGTTGCTATTGAATCATCTCCTGGCGCTCTATCCGTCACAGCCAAAGTTGCTCTTCCATCTCCATCGGATTATACATGAAAAGTGACTTCAAGCCACTCCAGTTATCTGTTGATATTCTGCGACAAATGACACGAGAATGAAGGATCCGCGCAATCTGTTTTGTTTAGTAGATTGCTTCCTATTGTATAGTTGTCTGGACATTCTATCTTCTCTTCCTATTGTCTAGGGTTTCCCGGTTACTTACTATTCTATCCTATCTCTATACATTATCTCTGAGTTCTTCTTCTCTCTTATCTTTTGATGTCGATGTTCGAACGATGTGTGTGAAGCATATGCTATTTTTTAAAAGGGGGAATGAATTAGAATATTACTCTTCTAGTTCTGGGTAAACCCCTCACTTTCAGTTTCAGTGAAAGAATGAAATCTTAACCCGCGCCTGATCCACCGACTCTGATGGATTGACTTCTTCTCCTGGCCTCTAGGCTTACTCCAGCCGCTTAGAAAAAGGCCTTTCTCTTCCTTGACCATGTAAGCAAAAAAGACCGACTTCCATAAAAGTAAGTGGCACGTTCCAGGATATCCTCGTTGAAGGGAATCTGACTTGCTGCCAAAAGAACGGGGTTGTATGCGCTTCTGTCTTGAAAGGGAGTTCACCGAGGGTGAGAAAAAGGGAGCTCTTTTCTATCTTCTTAGTAGCGGTCTTTGCTGCTTGACTTCTTGACTTAGAGCTTGAAGGGCGTAAGACCAAACTCCCTTCCTGATCTGAGATGAAAAGGAATTGGCCAGCTTTCAAAGCTGCATATAGGAATAGGCGGGACCTTGCATCAATTGGCCGACAAGAAAGAGAAGGCATTTCTATATGCGGAATCCAATAATAATATTCTAGTAATGAAGAGGAAAGGAAGAAGTCCCAAGCGCGTTTACGCCGTCTCAGTAGCTTCAAGCGAAAGGGAAGCGATTAGAGAGTACGTATAGACTTAGGAAATACCCAGAGAAGGTGTCGCAGTTGAGTTAGCCTCACTCTACGAACCAACTGAAGGACTGGACTAGATACGGAATACGTACTTTAGGTATTTAGGGGATAGAGGGAATGGTCCCGGACCCAGATAGACATAAACTCGATCTACAGGACAGCCACACAAGTAGAAGCGGAATAACATACTGAGAATAAAACCAGAATACTTTATTTCCCACTTTACGTACTACTTCGACTGCTAATCGAAAGCTTGCAAGGATCTAAGGCTTAGAAAGAAAGATGGCTTTCAGCAGTCAAATTTCTACATTTATGACATAAGAAAGGAAATGGCCATTTAGCCGAATAAGAGGCTAGCGCAAATGCTTTTACCTATACCCTGAAAGACCATTCCTTCGCTCTACGAAAGCATAGGAAAGAATCCAAAGGAAAACTGAAAACGGGAGATGAAGCTCACAAAAGAATAAAATCAATCAAGCTTCCTTACTTGAGAAAGAGGATGCTGGCTGTTAGCCGATTCTTTTGCCTTTTTTGATCGAAACAACCCCCCGCAGACTATAATACGGAAGAGTTGTCGCCTACATAACCTACCTCCCGGACTGCTTTGAAAAGAAGGGCCAGGAGGAAAATCAATGCTGAACAGCGAGCCCCTATACATATACGGCTTGGGGTTCCGCCTGAAGAGCCCAGGCTGAAGTCTACCATCACCGTCCCCACCAGCAACAAATATGAGGCACTGCGCCTCGTAAAGAGAAACAGCCCCTTAAAGTAAAGGGCGAAAGCCGTAGCCCTGAAGAGGGAGGCACCAACATCCCTTCCCCCGAAGAAGAAGAAGGAGCATGTCCTCTAAAGTTTACAAAGTCTTGCAGGCTGTCCAACTACGATGTGTTAAGCAAAGTGGTGCCTGAAATCATAAAGAGCTCCAGAGAATCGGATGAAAGGGTTTCACAAGGGGCAAGCCAGCTTAAAGTAAGCGAGGGACAAAGGGCGGAGTTCCTCCTTTAAAATATTGAACTAGGCAAGATGGCGTACATTGAACCAGATGCCATTTCACTTCTTGCTGTTGTCGACTCTGAACGAATGCTTGAATCAGTTTCATTAAAAAGGCGAAAAAGACCAGGCAAGCTCAGAAAGGAGAAGAGAAGCCTCGGCGTCCGCTTCTTTTTCTCGCCCGGCCGCTTCTTCTTCCTCTTACCATAGGACAATGGTGGATTCCTTCTTACTAGGTAGAAGATTGAGCGGATCTCTCCTTTCCTGTAAATTCATGTCTTCTAGTCCGGGGGCAGTTTTTGGCTTTTTTCTTCTTTGGTCATTTCCGGTAACCTGGTAGATCTACTTCACCTTTTCCGGAAGGGATGGTTTAAGGGCTGCCTGGTAATCTTCGCCCAGAACTCGATCGGAGGCCCCCTCACGGTTAGGGGCAGTCAAAAGCACCCCTTAATTTCAAATTAAAAGGGTTCAATCTGTGGTACCTCCAAGGCATCCAGCCGATCCTCACCCTGAACATTGATTGAAATCAGATAAGGCAAGTCAGAAGCAGCATCTATCTGGTTTAGTAGTCTGAATATGGCATATGGCTAAAGTCCACTTCACACTCTACGCCGATAAGCTGGCTGACTTCATTGCTTTGTTCGTACTTCCTTTCTTGCTTTCAAGCCCAGTTTCATCCTTCCCCCAGCAAAGTAACCTAACCTCCTTTGATGGCACATCTTCAACTATCACTCTCATCTTCCGAACATTTTACGAATCCACTGCTCTTAGCTTTCGTTACCCGTTAGATCAACAATTTAATTACCGTAATAGCACTCCTTCTCTAAGGCCCTCTAAGACGAATCAAGGAAAGAATTAGACAAGCGAGATGAAAGTACAAACATAAGTCAGAAATGAAATCTTGGCGTCGAGGGTCCTTGCCGGGAGCTTTCACACTCCCGGAGTGCTAATCGCAATAGTCAGTAAGTAGCTAGGGGCATAATCATAGGTAGTTGGAGAGTATGAATCACTCTTCTCCTATATTGTGATTACTACCCCGCCTTGTATGACTGCTTGTTACGCAGTCCTGTAAAGGACCTTAGATATCTTGATGGGCGTAAAGAAGAGGTTTGGGAATACTCCCATCCCCTTCTCATTTCCCCCCGGCTAACGGCTGTGTCACGCCAAAAGACCGAACCAAGAGATCATTGCCTATGCATCGCCTAACAACCAGCCTGAAAGTTCAACTTTCTCTGGAAGGACTGGCACCATCCAGTGCTGTCCAAGGCTCACGGCTTTGTCATAACACTTCATGAGAACATCAAAACACACGAGTATCCTTTTCACTCGTTTGCTTTATTTTCCAGTCAAATGTTACGACTGGTCCGCTTTCCAATCTTCGAGTGTAACACCAGAAGACAAAACTATAGTGTAATACCATCACAATAGTCTAACCACTGAATTAACCAACAAAGGAGCGGTGTGTACTCCTTCAAGTCCATCTGTCACTAGTGAAATAACATTCATTAAGAGGCAGATGTAACTCAAAGGGTTAAAAAATTTTCATAAGAAACAAATTAAATACCCTCTGAGATGAGGATGAAATGGAAATCCACCACCAATCCAAAGATCGGCTAGTGAACTGCAAAGGGAAAATTAGAGAAAAGATCTCAACTCTTTCGACATCCTTTAATTTCACACCTTCGCAAACTACATAGCACCAATATGAAAAATCTAAGACTTTATTAGAAATCCTGACTCTTAAAACGAGCTGCATAGCTTTTACAGATGATGGCGACTTGTTTATCAGCAGTGATAATATCATCGCCTAAAACAGCATTAACACTAAACTTAATTCTTAGATAAACTTGTTTGACTGCACTCCACACGTTAGTGTGATGTAACAGCAAGAAAAGAAGCCAAGACGAGTGATAACCAGCCTGCAACAATTGAAATCCACTTAGAACTTTTCTCTCCCTTTTACAAATAGTAATTGGAAAAGATTAGTAACTAAGCGTCAGCCAACTGCCACAGATGCAAACTTTGGTTAAACAGAATGCACACTAACTTGAATAAAGACTAACGTCACCTTTCGGTGGCTAAAGTCCAATCAAATGAGTAGCACTCCATCTTGCTAACTATATAATCAAAGGTTTTGTTAATTTAATCCCGTCCACCAGTATCTCACGCATCTTGCGCAAGACACTGATGTAAGGGCATCAACAGCCTTTGATTAACGTAGTTACCAATAGCAAACAATCTCCCCTCCACTTGCCATCTCCCTTAAAGAACATTTGAAAGACTTCATTGTCTTCCCTGCCTTTCATAAGCAGAATAAGAGAATAAGGTCTTCCAAGATGGTATCTATTGCATCCCTTGTTGTAGAGGAATGCAAGAGATATCAGGATTCTAAGAGTCCTGATCTTGTTAGGGAGACGAGTATAGGTAGCCAATTCGGCGCCTGTCGAACTTCTCCATACCTCTTTATAAGGCATGAAGAACATCGCTTAAAAGCAATGAACAGACTGCCTAACTTATGCTTTAACCTACATACCTCTTTAACAAACAAGTATGCAAAAAGTGCAATACTCTTTGGTCAGGAACCTGTTATATCAACTAGGTGCCATCCTTCGATCTACCATAAGATAGGTCGTTTAGGCGAGTTTAGTTGTTACCGTAAATGCAACTGAGCGGAAGATCATATCGTTGACTGTTTGCTTTGATCATCGATAAGTCAGGATGATGGAAGTAAGATGTATATCAGCGATTTGGGATAGTCCTCGGCTCAACAAGATTGAGTCGTCTAGATGATTTCTCAGATCAATGTTTGCATCCGATTATATCCCTGTAGTGACCCCCCTCTGGTGGCAAGGACAACGCCTAGACTACGGACTTGGCATTTGGAGTACAATGTACCGGTCAAATGTGACATCTGTGGTCTTGACCCGCTTCGGATCATTTAAGAAGTCGGAATGGTCAGGGGGCAGAGTGCGATCAATAGTCTACCGTTGCACTTATTACATAAGTAATATTGAGCCGGTTGAGACCTGTAGATTGGATATTAAGTGTCTTACCAGCATTTAGTATTCAAAATGCTCTTTCAAGTGAGCATTGAAAACCAACTAATGGCAGGAAGTGTTGGAACACTGGAACATCTGGGATCCGCTAGGAACTTTCTGTTCCGGGTGATAATCTCCAGGATAACTCTTGGTCATTATCATTTACCCTCGAACTCAGTGAGTAGCGATATTCTCGCTACTTATGTGTGTGTGTACTTACACAAAGTCCACACTAGCACATTAGGTCACTGATGCTGAGGTAAGAGGTGGTGTTTGTGGAGCCTTCAAAGATATAAATCTTAGTTGCCTAGACTTATATCACTACATGGTATATGTTTATGACACTAATGTATACTCATTTGCGTGAGTCTATCATTAGACCATCTACACCAAGTAATGCAGTTATCTGCACTACCTCCAAGGTATGTAAGTGTATAATGCATGATTTATCGTGCACTACACACTTAACTTATAATCTACTCCTATGATATATGTGGATTTATTCACGTATATTACAGGTAAGTAGTTGAAGGCAGTTAAGACCTCCTAGTTTCTAATTGAGAAATGAAAGCTCTCAAGAAGACTAAGGAATCTCCAGATATAAGATATAAGACAAAATGTCATCTGCATAACGCAAATAGAAAAGCTGACCCGATAACACAAACTCACCCATTCGAACGTCCAGCGAATGAAGATAGACGTTCATTAGCATCGGTGAGATCGGGCTCCCCTGGGGGACGCCAAGAGACGAGGAAGCAACATTTTCGCCCTTATTATCAAGGACTCTGGAATGAGGAAATTATATATAAAATTTCCTCATTCTCAGAACTCAGATACGAACGAAGCTGCGACAGCAAGAGGCAGTGCGGGATTTTGTCAAAGCAAGCGACCACGTCGCTTTTTGCAACATAGCGAGAGAGCACCAAGATCCCAGTGCACTGAAAAAGGAGAGACAGCTTGGTCGAAAGCCGTGCGACGAAGAATGGAATATAGGCTCAAAAGAATCCCGCAGTAAGCGAAAAACACTCGTTAGTAATAAAAGATCCGAAGCGGACGGTTTAGTTATTGGACGGAGGCGACCCCCCGATTTCGGAAGCCAATACCGATACATCGGACGGAAGACGTATCTAGAGGAAGAAAGCAAATCCATTATTCCCGTTAATTTCTTTCTTTTCTTGGACTCAGTTCTCTCCTGTATTCGTATTAATTATTCCTTTATCAGTCCCTAGTTATATGAAGTTCGTGTTCAATGCGACGGAGTTCCCGGCTCCAGACTACTATGACTACATAGTGATCGGCGGCGGAACCGCCGGCTGTCCCTTGGCCGCCACGCTCTCCACGAACCATCGCGTCCTGCTTCTGGAGCGGGCCGGCAATCTTTTGCACGAGAGTTGCTACATTGAGATACAGAGGAGAAGACGCCGTACGGATGAAGACGGGGCGAGCAGGGGAATCGAAGGGGATCGCATTGGAGGCGGCCTCGATGTAAACCCCGGAATTCGTGATGCCCACCACCTGTATGAGGGAATGCTCGAGAGGACTGGGCGGCACGATGGAGATCCCATTCCGCGGATTGTCATATAGAAACTGCCCCACGTGCGGAAGATGGCGTGCTACGGGAATTCCCCAGGAAGAAAGATAAGGCCGACGCCGCTCAGGAGCAGCAGCTGCGGGCTCCCGATGGCGCCGGCCCACTTCCCCTTTCTCCCGCAGCATCGCGTGGTGGTATCTTCCCCGCGCGTCGCGATAGACAACCCCAATCGCGGCCTGCCTCGACTTGGATCCAGATCTTGACAAAGAAGCGAGCAAGATCCTCTCCGCTGTTGCATAGACAGCAACTCTGATGTTCGCAGCATTTGCGCCGTTGAGCAGATCCGCCGAACTGTGCCTTCTTCCGGACCTGTCGAAAGTGGAACTTGGTGCCCGTCACGTGTTCGACGGTGTAGCCGTGGTAAGGATGGACCCCTGCCTCGAGAAGGCCGTCGCGTATGGCGGACTGCCAGTTCTTGAGCTCGGGGCGGAAAACAATGGCGTGTTCGACCCAGCGGTAGGAGTCGTTGACAAGGCGCAGGTCCCACTCGACGCCGGAGTTGTGGAAGAATTCTCGATCGGCTCCGACTGTAGAAGCCAGCGTTAATGGCGCTGCTGCCGCAGAGGACGCGGCCGCGGGCATTGGGAACGCAATCTTCCGAGGTTCAAGCCTGGGTTACTCTCTTCCTCTTTTGAAACCTTTTATAAAAGCCTTGATCCTAGGCTTTAGTTCCTGGTCTTGGTCAGAGAGGGCTTTCAACCTAGAATTCCCGGGCAATTTCCAAAGAGTTCCATTTTAAGAAAAAAAAAGCAAGAGCTCGGAAGCGGAGATGAAGCAGGAGATGAAGCACCCGACGAAGCAGACGCGGAAGTCTCAGCCGAACGAGGCAGGAGATACCCCAGGAGAATCGACCGAATCCATATCATGGGAAAGCTGCAGAATAAGAAATTCCTCCGCCGCCGGGAATAAGTAACAACTAAGGTTTTGGGCGGTTCTAGAACTTTATCAAAGGAAGTCTGTAACAGACTTATTAGAGCAGACTGGATTGTTGGGAGCAAAACCTGTGGGAATACTCCTATGGATCCGACTTTGAAATTCAGTAAGGATGATGGCCTGCTCTTTGAAAATCCAGAGAGGTATAGACGTTTGGTTGGAAAGCTTATCTATCTGACTGTACCCCGACCAGATCTAACCTTTGCTCTTGGAGTGGTTAGTCAATTCATGCAGAATCCAAGACAAGATCACTGGGAGGCTTTTTGTCCTATCTTGAGGTATCTAAGAAAACTCCAGGTGTTCTTTAAAAGCTAAAATTCTTTCACCTAGAAAAACAAAAAATGCAGGAGACAGCTCTCTCTTATTGGCTTAGCCCTTTAGAATATGCTTTTGCATCATCAAATTGCGTAGAGTCATGTGCGAATCTCCTGCTAGTTAGTATTCAAACATGACCGCTAGACTGGACTAGAGACTGCCTCTTATTGAGCCTTTCAAACTAGGTGGGTCTGGTTTACCCGACGTATTGGTTCACGTAAGAATGAACGTAGAATACCAAAAGCCAATTTTGGTTCAAGCGAGTTTCAACAAGACTATTGTAACTAGACGTACGAGGTAGGGTGGTTTCTAGGGAAACTCCTTCTTTTGTTGCTCTAAGGGTAAGCGGATCAGAGTCAATTCTATCTTTTCTTCGAATGATTTTGATTTAGTTTAACACCCTAAACCCTAACGATCTTTTTCGTATAAGGGAAAGGGGATTCATATTACTGTTGAGCTGACTAAACTCAGTTGTCGGTTAGCGGGTGCAGGTCAAGCGAGGAAAGAAACTAGAGTTCCGGTACAACCAGACGAAATAATACCCCATAGTTTAGTTATAAGTTCTAGTTTCATCCAGGCACAGAAACTCAACCACTTGACGCCCATCTGATGCAATCTTAATGCATTCTGGGATGAAGGAATAACCGATCTTCCCCGCCTCGACCCTCGACTCTCACTCAACCGGTGGAACAGCTTCCCGAAACAGCGAGAGAAGCCGGAAAAGCGGAACTCGGGGAGCCCCCTCTTCTCTATAGGCCTCAACCGCTTTCGTCAAAAGACAAAGGCCTCCCGGATAGGAGCTTAAATAGTAATGGTCAGAAGAGGGAGGTCAATCTATCTTCATTCACATGTTTTATCTGTTTGACCCCTAGCCGGAGGAGAAGACGAAAAAGAAGCTACAGAAGAAGAGGAAAGGAAACCGACTACCCCGGACGGTAAACTTGATTTCAATGCTAGGCATAATGAGTATAAGAAACTAGGCTTTCATCCTTTTTTCTTTCGTTTCAAGACCTAATAATAATAAGGTTGCTTGCTTCCTTCTTCGAAAGCTTTTCAAATAACAACATAAGGCAGACCCGGTCACATTAGAGTTGATAAAGTGAATGTAACACTATTACATCCAATAGCAGAGACAGAAAAAAAGCTTGCATCGTTGAAGCAGCTTGGCTTGGCGTCAATCCTTATTCTTCAACTCTTTCTCCCACAAGCCAATCATGTCATGCAGTGACGCTCTACTTTACTACGATATATCTTCTTCTTGTTTTGTTCGATCACAAACAGTCAAACCGGCTACCGAAAGAGAGAGACTCAATCCGTTACCATGACTGATAGGATGATCAAGCTCAGTCAAGGATGAAAAGCTACATGTTCCGCTTCCTCGGAAAAAAAAGAAGCTGGGGAAGAGTTTCAACCTCAC